TAGTCAATTCAAGTCAGCGTTGTCAATTTATCCAGAACTTCTCTCTTTTCCTCGGTGAAACAAGAATCCGTTTTGCTCAAATCAAAGCACTTAGTTTAGCTTTTGTTTCCTCTGTGCCCTGTCTTCTTTAAAGATTCATCCAATGGAATCCCGACTCCCTTTCTTTTTGATTTCCATTCTATTTATAATTAGAACCTAATTAAGATAGGATGACTAATGTATGCAGCCTAATGAGGAGTAATACTATAAAAATAAAGAACTCTATTTCAGAACTATGAGACAGAATATTCTGTTTTCTTATTTACTCTTTCTTTATTTTTGGATTTTATTTCAATTTTTCTATTTTATAGAAAGTAGATCGATTTAGATAATGTATAATGTATATATAAGCAAAGTAATATACTTCAAACAAAGTAGGAATTCGCAAGATGGAGAAAATCATTGCAGTTATTATAGGGAAGTCTAGGGACTTAGAGCATATCCTATTTGAAGGAGGATGGAATTCAAATCAGGTAAGGGATCCTTCCTTCTATTGATTTGATAGAAATTCGTTTTTCTTTTCCTGTCTCTAAGATTTTCGATGAATGAGCCTGTGGTAATGCTTTTATCTCTATTCTATGGCGCAAGCGACCGTCCAGTCTATAAACAAGTACTAATGAGGAAATGAAAACTATACTAAAGGAAACATAGGATCTCTATCCTAAAATCTAAAAAAAGGACATATTAGGGCTATACGGATTCGAACCGTAGACCTTCTCGGTAAAACAGATCAAACGGATTATTATCGAAATGATTCGAACTGTTTCAAAGACCCAACATGCATTTTTTTGCATTGGGCTCTTTCATCAACTGATGTAAAGATCAGTTAGTCCACCATAGTTTTTCTTTACGGAAAGATAATGAGATGGCTCCCTGTGCTCTGATTGATTATTTGTATTATGATCTATCTAGGAGCAATACCAAAGTGTTTCAAAGGAGGATTACCTTGACTTAGGTCTGCCTCCGGCCTAAATTAAATCAACCTAAGTGAAATGGAGTCTCTATCGTTCCGCTGCAAGAGTTGACTATGAGACTTCATACACCTTAAAGTTCATAGAACGAAAAGAAGTTTTTTGGAGGCCCTTATCCTCATTACGCCTAGCATTTAGTGGGCTGGATATTTACCTTATCAACTAGCAAATCAATAAGGGTTCTATTTGATTAGGCACCTGAATTGGCACCTGAATCGGACTGAACCGACTGTTTGTCAGGCTACTGTTCTCCTATTCTCTCGAATCCATGAAGTAAGACATTGATTTTGCAATAAGATCAATTATGTTCATTGCATAATAAGCTCCCTTGAAAAGCATTGGCGCACGTGTAAGCGAGTTGCTCTACCGAACTGAGCTATAGCCCTTGTCAGAGATATCTTAACATATAGATAATTTCTTGTCAAGATGAATATTCTCTAATGCCAGAGGATATCCCTTTGATCTGTTTACTATATAACATACCAATAACGGAGCAGTATTGCTTATAAAAAGGATTCGATCTATAATCGATCGAAGTAATGGGTCTTCCTTTGTGGTGATAAATTGCCTACTTAACTCAGTGGTTAGAGTATTGCTTTCATACGGCGGGAGTCATTGGTTCAAATCCAATAGTAGGTAGGTAGGTAGAAAAATTACTAGATAGCATTGGACTTACTTCGCTTCGCTATCTAATAACTTTTTCTACCCCTCTTCCCTTTTTCTTTGTATCAACTAAACCATTGGATTGTATTCAATTGGATGGGGGAATCCAATTGATAGCCTCGACTCGTATCCTAGCTCGTCTGAGAGCTAGCTTCGCTTCAACCAACTCTTTCGTACCCTCAGCTCTACTCAAGTTAGCTTCGGCTATTTCAAGTGCCTGTTGAGCTTCTTCCGGATCAATGTCACTACCCAGTTCCGCATCATTTCCTAAAATGATGATCTCATTATTAACTATTCTCGCAAAACCGCTCCACAGAACCGCCGTTAACCATTGGTCGTTGAGGAGGCGTATTCTCAAAGGACCCATATCTACAGCTGTGTTAATGGGGGCGTGGTTTGGTAATACGCCAATTTGGCCACTATTAGTAGATAAAATGATTTCTTTCACTTCACAATCCCAAATAATTCGCTTAGGAGTTAGTACATAAAGATTTAATTTCATTTCTTCAATTTGTTCTCCTCTTCTAAGTTTATAGCTTTCGTGCTAGCTTCATCGATGTTACCCACCAAATAAAAAGCTTGTTCGGGTAGGCCGTCTAATTCTCCGGAAAGGATTAGTTGAAATCCCCTAATTGTTTCTGCAAGACCAACATACTTTCCTGCAGAACCGGTAAAAACTTCTGCCACAAAGAACGGTTGTGATAAGAAACGTTCAATTTTTCGTGCTCTTGCTACAGTTAAACGATCCTCCTCTGATAATTCATCCAACCCAAGAATTGCGATAATGTCCTGAAGTTCTTTGTAACGTTGTAAAGTTTCCTTAACTCTTTGCGCAGTTTCATAATGTTCGTTGCCAACGATCCGAGGCTGTAACATAGTTGAGGTTGAATCTAAAGGATCTACTGCTGGATAAATACCCTTGGAAGCTAATCCTCTGGAAAGTACGGTAGTAGCATCCAAATGTGCAAATGTTGTGGCAGGAGCAGGGTCGGTCAAATCGTCCGCAGGTACATAAACTGCTTGGATCGAAGTTATGGATCCCTTTTTTGTAGAAGCAATTCTTTCTTGCAAAGAACCCATTTCTGTACTAAGAGTAGGTTGATAACCCACTGCGGAGGGCATTCTCCCTAATAAGGCGGATACCTCCGATCCTGCTTGAACAAAACGAAAGATATTATCGATGAATAGAAGCACGTCTTGCTTATTAACATCTCGGAAATATTCTGCCATAGTTAGGGCAGTTAAACCAACTCTCATACGAGCTCCCGGCGGTTCATTCATTTGACCATAGACTAGAGCTACCTTTGATTCCTCCAAATTTTTTTCATTAATTACTCCGGATTCCTTCATTTCCATATAAAGATCATTTCCTTCACGAGTCCGTTCCCCTACTCCGCCAAATACGGATACGCCTCCATGAGCTTTAGCAATGTTGTTGATTAATTCCATGATGAGTACTGTTTTACCTACTCCAGCCCCCCCAAATAGTCCTATTTTTCCTCCACGTCGATAAGGAGCTAAAAGATCGACCACCTTAATACCTGTTTCAAAGATGGATAATTTCGTATCTAGCTCGATAAAGGCAGGCGCAGATCTATGAATAGGGAATGTTGCATTAATATCTACAGGACCCAAATTGTCAATAGGTTCCCCAAGAACGTTGAAAATTCGTCCGAGAGTAGCTCCACCGACTGGAACACTGAGAGGAGCTCCCGTGTCAATCACTTCCAATCCTCTCATCAACCCGTCTGTAGCACTCATAGCTACAGCTCTAACTCGATTATTTCCTAATAATTGTTGTACCTCACAAGTCACATTAATTTGCTTACCGGCAGTGTCTCTACTCTTGACTACCAAAGCGTTATAAATATAAGGTAACTTGCCCGGGGGAAAAGTGATATCCAGCACGGGTCCAATAATTTGATCGATACGCCCTATGCTTTTTTCTTCAATTGTGGAAACCCCGGGACGAGAAGTAGTAGGATTGGTTCTCATAATTATCACATAATTTTCAAAAAAAAAAGGAATTTGTCGAATTTTTTCTTGTTGAATAATGCCAAATCAAATCCAAAAAAATAGCCAAAAATCCAAAAGTCAAAAGGAAATGAATTAGTTAATTCAATAAGAGAGAAAGGGGGACGAGGACTTGATTTCGTTGCCCAAGCGAATCCCATTCAATCGTTTACTCATGGAATGAGTCCGTTGGAAAGTTCAATCAATCTTTTTTTTCATATACATTTCGCCTTTTGTGGAGGATCTGTCCCTACTCTACTTTCCTATCTAGGACTTCGATATACAAAATATATACTACTGTGAAGCATAGATTGCTGTCAACAGAGAATTTTCTTAGTATTTAGGTATTTACATTCAAAATAAGAAAGGGGCCTATTAAGAACTTGTAAAATAAGGATTAGGGATTGATTTGGGTTGCGCTATATCTATCAAAGAGTATACAATAATGATGGATTTGGTGAATCAAATCCATGGTTTAATAACGAACCATGTTAACTTACCATAACAACAACTCAATTCCTATCGAATTCCTATAGTAGAATTCCTATAGGATAGAACATACACAGGGTGTACGCATTATATATGAATGAAACATATTCATTAACTTAAGCATGCCCTCCATTTTCTTTAATGAGTTGATATTAATTGAATACCCTTTTTGTTTTAAAAGATTTTTGCAAAGGTTTCATTTACGCCTAATCCATATCGAGTAGACCCTGTCGTTGTGAGAATTCTTAATTCATGAGTTGTAGGGAGGGACTTATGTCACCACAAACAGAAACTAAAGCAAGTGTTGGATTTAAAGCTGGTGTTAAGGATTATAAATTGACTTATTACACCCCGGAGTATGAAACCAAGGATACTGATATCTTGGCAGCATTCCGAGTAACTCCTCAGCCCGGGGTTCCGCCCGAAGAAGCAGGGGCTGCAGTAGCTGCCGAATCTTCTACTGGTACATGGACAACTGTTTGGACTGATGGACTTACCAGTCTTGATCGTTACAAAGGGCGATGCTATCACATCGAGCCCGTTGTTGGGGAGGAAAATCAATTTATCGCTTATGTAGCTTATCCATTAGACCTATTTGAAGAGGGTTCTGTTACTAACATGTTTACTTCCATTGTGGGTAACGTATTTGGTTTCAAAGCCCTACGCGCTCTACGTCTGGAGGATCTGCGAATTCCCCCTACTTATTCAAAAACTTTCCAAGGTCCGCCTCATGGTATCCAAGTTGAAAGGGATAAGTTGAACAAGTACGGCCGTCCTTTTTTGGGATGTACTATTAAACCAAAATTGGGATTATCCGCAAAAAATTACGGTAGAGCGTGTTATGAGTGTCTACGCGGTGGACTTGATTTTACCAAAGATGATGAAAACGTAAACTCACAACCATTTATGCGCTGGAGGGACCGTTTTGTCTTTTGTGCCGAAGCAATTTATAAATCACAGGCCGAAACCGGTGAAATCAAGGGGCATTACTTGAATGCGACTGCAGGTACATGCGAAGAAATGATGAAGAGAGCTATATTTGCGAGGGAATTAGGGGTTCCTATTGTAATGCATGACTACTTAACTGGGGGATTCACCGCAAATACTACTTTGGCTCATTATTGCCGCGACAATGGCCTACTTCTTCACATTCACCGGGCAATGCATGCAGTTATTGATAGACAGAAAAATCATGGTATGCATTTTCGTGTATTAGCTAAAGCATTGCGTATGTCTGGGGGAGATCATGTCCACGCCGGTACAGTAGTAGGTAAGTTAGAAGGGGAACGCGAAATGACTTTAGGTTTTGTTGATTTATTGCGCGATGATTTTATTGAAAAAGATCGTGCTCGCGGTATCTTTTTCACTCAGGACTGGGTATCTATGCCAGGTGTTATACCGGTGGCTTCAGGGGGTATTCATGTTTGGCATATGCCAGCTCTGACCGAAATCTTTGGAGATGATTCCGTATTACAATTTGGTGGAGGAACTTTAGGACATCCTTGGGGAAACGCACCTGGTGCAGTAGCTAATCGGGTGGCTTTAGAAGCTTGTGTACAAGCTCGTAACGAAGGGCGCGATCTTGCTCGTGAAGGTAATGAAATTATCCGAGCAGCTTGCAAATGGAGTCCTGAACTAGCCGCAGCTTGTGAAATATGGAAGGCGATCAAATTTGAGTTCGAGCCGGTAGATACTATAGATAAGTAGATAAAACTAGATATAAAGAAGGTCTAAATAAAAAAGAAGCGAAATAGAAAGAGAAAAAAGCAGTTACGAAATGCAGTAATTCTTCTTTATTCTTCTAATTGATTGCAATTAAACTCGGCTCAATCTTTTTTTTAAGATTGAGCCGAATAAAAATAGATCTTGATACGATCATGAGACTTGACAAATCGAGATTCCTCTATTCTATATATTTAGAATATATAAAGGTATAATACAATAAATAAATACAAATATAGTATTATCATATGATAATGGAATCAAATACGCAGTATTTACAGAAAAAGTCTTTATTTATTGGGAAAGAATCAATGAAAAAAGATTAGGAATCGCAATGCTACTATACGCGTCCGGAGGAGTATTCGGAATAATATTCTTCTATAATCCATTCTTGTGTCTTGCGCGGGGTCTTACTAACAGGACTTCGCTGCACGGGACGGGTTTTCGTCGAAAAGCTAACTCCACCCGGCATTTTCATACCCTTTGGGTGGTATATCGCCTTAAAAAGTCTAAGGGGGTAGTATGAGATCTGTAGTAGGTAAGAGAATTTGCCCTTTGATTTTGATTGAGTATGCTATTTTTCCGCCTTTACCGCGCATTATTGTATGAGCTTCTAGAGGATAGAGGAGCACGTATGCAGGAAGGAAATTACAGCTTAATAAAAAAGTCTAAAAAAGCTTCAACTTTACGGCACTATCAATCAACTAAAAAGCCCTATGTATGAATCCTTACAACCGGTGGGATAGGATAAGAGCGAGTTTCGGTATACTGGGGTTGGGGGATATCCTTATTTCAAAACCTGACGCGCATCTTGCGTTTGTGGGGGTCCGAGAGTGGTTGAAGAAGTATTGCATGTGGAAGTAGGTAGACGAAACTGATTTAGGATTCGAAATGGGCGCATTCGACTAAAAGTCGTACTGAGACCTTTTTTAAAGGGTATTCTGAAAGAGGTATTTCATTTTCACAATCGCTTTCTTTTGAATCCAATTTCAAGTTCGATTAGAAGGATAGAAAGGCCATGAGGACGGGAAAAGAAAAATCAAATCTTTTTAATCTCCTTTTTTGCAATTTTCTTATTATCCATTCCATTCATTTTTTTTTATAGAATACTAAAGTATTCTATAAAAAATCTTTATTTTGCAAACTAAAAAATACAATAGTCAATATTCCTTATAATAGATATACTTAATTATATTATAAGAATCCTAAGATATTTTTCGAATAGATAGAAATAGTAAATTTGAATTGAGACACCTATTCTATGACGGATTTTAACTTACCTTCTATTTTCGTGCCTTTAGTAGGCTTAGTATTTCCGGCAATTGCAATGGCTTCTTTATTTCTTTATGTGCAGAAAAATAAGATTGTCTAGAACCGATGGGGCCGAATTTTCTCAATGTATTTCCACGCAGGATCATAATACAGATATTTTTTAGTGTAAGTAATATAATATGGTAGGGTATGTGGCTCTTTCTACACACAAATGAAAAACGGCTATGGATGCGGATATAGGCTACGAGCATAAATGCATGCATATGCGGAGCCGGGTATAGCGAGTTTTATTTTAAGTAGATCAACAGATATTTTTTGAATAGAAAGTCAATGTATCTAACCAATTATTTCACAGGAGTACTAGTTACTGAAGGCGATTTCAGAATCAAAAAAAGTAAAGTCAAAATCATTTAGCTTATTCTCTCAATTTCAATCGACCGCTGCTGGATTTAGTATATCTAATATGAATTGGCGATCAGAACACATATGGATAGAACTTCTAAAAGGTTCTCGAAAAAGAGGTAATTTTTTCTGGGCCTGTATTCTTTTTCTAGGTTCACTAGGATTTTTATCGGTTGGGGCTTCCAGTTATCTTGGTAAGAATATGATATCTGTACTTCCATCTCAACAAATTCTTTTTTTTCCACAGGGGGTCGTGATGTCTTTCTACGGAATCGCGGGCCTATTCATTAGCTCCTACTTGTGGTGCACTATTTTGTGGAATGTAGGCAGTGGTTATGACCGATTCGATAGAAAAGAGGGAATAGTGTGCATTTTTCGTTGGGGATTCCCTGGAATAAAACGTCGCGTCTTCCTTCGATTCCTTATGCGGGATATCCAATCAATTAGAATTCAGGTTAAAGAGGGTCTTTATCCTCGTCGTATCCTTTATATGGAAATCCGGGGCCAGGGGGTCATTCCCTTGACTCGTACTGATGAGAAGTTTTTTACTCCACGAGAAATTGAACAAAAAGCTGCCGAATTGGCCTATTTCTTGCGCGTACCAATTGAAGTATTTTGAATACCGATTTAATTTTTTTGAAATGAATTGAATGAATTGGATTCGTTATTGTAAGGAGATTTTTGAGTATTTATCTAAAGAAAGGAACAAACGAGGATAAGAGAAAATTGCTTCTAATTTGTTTTGTCCAAGTGAGATATATGGCATAATATTCTTCCATTTTCATCTGAAAGGGCTTTTTTTTTTATTCTATTTCTCTATTCCACTCCATCTAGATCTAAGAAAGAACCCAATGCAATGAAATTCCACTAGTATACAAAAAAGAGGAATAGATACAAGGTCTCAAACCTTGTTATAGAATTTTTGCTTCAAATAAAAAGAAATATCATATAGAGTCAGCGAATGAAATAGAGTCAGCGAATGAAGCAGATTCATTAACAACTCAATTTACAGATCAAAAATGAAAAAAAAGAAAGCATTGCCTTCTTTCCTATATCTTGTATTTATCGTACTTTTGCCCTGGGGAGTCTCTTTCTCTTTTAACAAATGTCTGGAACTTTGGATTAAGAATTGGTGGAATACCAGGCAATCTGAAACTCTCTTAACTGATATTCAAGAGAAAAAGGTTCTAGAAAGATTCATAGAATTAGAAGAACTTTTTCTCTTGGACGAAATGATAAAAGAGAAACCGAAGACACATGTACAAAAACCTCCTATAGGAATACACAAGGAAATAATACAATTGGTCAAAATAGATAATGAGGATCATCTCCATATCATTTTGCATTTCTCGACAAATATAATCTGTTTGGCTATTCTAAGTGGTTCTTTTTTTCTGGGTAAAGAGGAACTTGTCATTTTGAATTCTTGGGTTCAGGAATTCTTCTATAACTTAAATGACTCAATAAAAGCTTTTTTGATTCTTTTAGTTACTGATTTTTTTGTTGGATTTCACTCCACCCGCGGTTGGGAACTACTAATTCGTTGGGTCTACAACGATCTTGGATGGGCTCCTAATGAGCTAATTTTCACTATTTTTGTTTGTAGTTTTCCAGTGATTCTAGATACATGTTTTAAATTTTGGATCTTTTTTTCTTTAAACCGTCTATCTCCTTCGCTTGTAGTCATTTATCATTCAATTAGTGAAGCATAAACTCATTCGATTTCCTGATATTAATCAAATTAGCATCTTTCTTCCTTTAGAAAGAAAGCCCTTTTCCATTTTAGCAAAATTCTTTCTATTTCTACCTGCTCAAGGTATTCATCATTCCAGTACAACTGTTGCAGTAGAATGACAACAGACTCGTGTATAGGGAACTAGATTAGCTTAGCTACCTATCTAATTTATTGTAGAAATTCTGGGATCTGCGATTGGATATGGAAAATAGAAATACTTTTTCTTGGGTAAAGGAACAGATGATTCGATCGATTTCTGTATCGATCATGATATACGTAATAACTCGGACATCTATTTCAAATGCATATCCCATTTTTGCGCAGCAGGGTTATGAAAACCCACGAGAAGCAACCGGACGAATTGTATGTGCCAATTGCCATTTAGCTAATAAGCCCGTGGATATTGAAGTTCCCCAAACTGTGCTTCCCGATACTGTATTTGAAGCAGTTCTTCGAATTCCTTATGATATGCAACTGAAACAAGTTCTTGGTAATGGGAAAAAGGGAGGGTTAAATGTGGGTGCTGTTCTTATTTTGCCCGAGGGATTCGAATTAGCGCCGCCCGACCGTATTTCTCCTGAGTTGAAAGAAAAGATAGGAAATCTTTCTTTTCAGAGTTATCGTCCCGATAAAAAAAATATTCTTGTGATAGGCCCTGTTCCCGGTAAGAAATATAGTGAAATCGTCTTTCCCA